TTTTTCACAATTCCCTTAATGGTTTTTCCATCATTCGATTCTCAACAAATTGAATGAAGAGAGAAGCCTAATCCGCTTTCGCTCGCCGCTACTAACGGAGTCTCGGTTGATTTCTTTTCCTTTAGCTACTTAGATGTTTCAGTTCGCTAAGTTGTGAAAGTCCAAGGCGTAGCGCAGCACACTAATGCGCCGCTTTCGCCTGGATACGGTTTCCCGATCGGAGACCCATGGATCACAGACGATATCTCCCCATGGCGTTTCGCCTTTGAAAGCGTCCATCCTTATCAATGCCTAGGCATCCATCCAATGCATTCTTTTTGATATGGTAGGAATTGAACCTACTTCACAGCCAACTAGGCATATCACTCGGATACTCTAGGAACTGAACCCGCTGGACTACTCCCTGAAAACTCGCCAAACCCACCTTTTACTAGATCTAGCTTTCACCCATGGCGGCTCCTCCGCGCTATCGCGAAGCTATATACTTACCCCCCAACCATCGGGATTGATTGTTTACCACCGCGCCCCTTGTGTGAATTCATACAACGAGTTCGTAAAGCCGCCCTGTAAAACCAAAGGAGTCTCGGTACCCTCTTAGCTATTTCGTCGTGGAGGGACGAACAAAGTGAGCTTTAACCTACTGGCATGGTTATCTCATACCCGGCTGGACTAGATCTTCGAGGATATGGTCGGATTTTTTTCGTAAGCTATCTGCGTTTGTCTAATAGCATTTTCCTATTCCAGTAATGCTATTTTGGTCGTATATACATTTCCCTCTGATAAAGTGCGTTGCCCGGGCGTGGACCATGTCTCCCGAAATTGATGAATCAGTACATATGGTCTAAGACGATTTCACATATCGAGGTCGAAATGGGATCGGGTGTTTTCGCATCTTACCATAGTGCCCGGCTCTAAAAATTTTTCCGTTGATTCAAAAAAAAATCTAATTTATTCTATTACTATATCATTCCGGTTCGGAAATAATAATAAATTATTTTTATTTTTTTTGCCTATCGGAAGAGGGATTCGAACCCCCGTGTGCGAATTATGATCCCGCTGTTCTACCCTCCTAAACTATTCCGACATGCTGATTATGATTCTGCTGGTGTAATAATCTACCGCTTCCTAGTTGTTGGGTCAGAATTCGCTTTACGCCCTGTGCTTTTCCTTATCTAGGCGGCTATGATCGCATAGCCCGAAAAAGAGTAAGCGGCCATAACCACGAAGGCTGCAATACAGGTCTTTATAAGCTTGATCGCCCGTCCCCCCCCCGGCCTACGGCAAATTAAGCCAGCGGGCTCTGGTCGGGCACTCCTTCCTCTTGGGTAAGGTCAGAGGGTGCGTCAGCGCTGTCGGACGAGAGACGGCTGAAATAAGGGTTTGGGGCCAAGGACGAGGCGCTTCGTCTGGGGGACGGCCGTCGGCGGTTCATCAATACTTAAGTTGTACAAATGGGTCTTCGAAGGATAGCTGGAAGTTCCTCAAAAGTATTAAATGATGGAGGGCTTCGGGTCATTTATTCAAGTGGGGCTGAATTCTGTCCAACAGCCGAAGGACTTGGAGCACACTTGTTTTCACTAATTGAAGTAATAGAAACCACTACAAAGAAGAAATCCCTTCTACTACAGAAACATATGAGCCAAATTCCGTCCAGCGTAACCATCTGCATGCTTTTTGTAGCTATTGAATAAGAAGCATATAGCCAGGCTCTTCCCCGTACACAGCCCGAAAAACTTCGATAATTCGCCATAGCTGGCGCCAATGAATCGGAGCTAGAAAACCAGCCCATATTCCGGGCACGGAAGCCTTTGTATGGTATAGAATTTGCTGAACGAGCCACGTCGTATTTAGAAGCAACCGGTAGAATTGTCTTTAGAAACTGGTGCACTAATAAGGGGATGAAGGGTAGAGCAATACTGAAAGAGCTCAATAAAAGGATGATGCTGCAGTGTCCATCGCGGTGGGATAAAGAAAGCTGTCCAAAGGTCCTGAAACGACTCGAGCCGAGCTCTCCACGAATCATCAACAGGTTCGGAAGGTGCGGCGGCTGCGGGCCGTTCCCCTATCACAATTGTCAGAATCAGGACCACCGGACTTGCCGCTTTATATTATTACAATTTATGTTCGTTTTCCAATTTTATTTTATCCAATTCAAAATCGTGATTGTATTTGAGAGTTACCTCCGCGAGTATAGAATGAAAAGGCACAACGATAGTTTGACAGGGTCTCATCGTTCGTCGACGCCTCCCGCTTTCTCTGTTAGCCCAAAGGGGTTCCCAAAGCCTGCTCCTCCATATCGGACGACTTGCCCAACTGCATAACCGAGTTGGCCGACTTGCCGCCCGACTTCCCAACTCTGGGGTACCCGAAGAAGCAGCGGCTAATCGCGAGTTCTTCTTTCAGGTAACCTGGTGACCCCCCCCCGTCCGGGGGCCTACCCGCCGTCGCGCTATGCCCCGACTCACCGAGGGTGGAATGCGTTTCAGCTTTACTAAGGGTGCCGGTAAATGAAGGGATTGCCGTCTCGCTCTTCGTTTTCGGAGCCTGCCGCCGGGCCATCGTCCGACGCACCACCTCCGCCGACTGAGATGCTTAGCCGGCCCTTTTGCGAGACTTCGAAATTTAAAGGCAGGCAGGGAAGGGATTAGAAAGATTCCGAGAAAATAAATAAGCCCACCACCACGGCACAATTCCTGGCGACAAACGAAAATGAAGCGACGATAGCTCCTGCATGAACCACTGGAAAAGTGATAGCAAAGGGGTCGAAACAAAACGATTGAACCGCCGTAAGTATTGAGAGAAACTGTGGGGATTGGTGAAAGGACAACAGAATGAACGGGATGATTTCTGGCACGTGTATACCGGGAGCACCCGAAGCAAGAGCGAGAACCGGAAAAACGGAAAAAAGTATGATGATGAAATTTTAATTTGATTTTATCATTCCTTTTGTAGCTGCGTCATCGTATTCGAGATTGGAAATTGGAAGCTCGTAAAGCCGATTTTTTCTATCATTTCTTCGACGCTTGCCACTTCTTATGGAATTGGAAAAAAGGAGTCAATCCAGCCACAGGTTCCCCTGCGGCTACCTTGTTACGACTTAACCTCAGTCAATGGCCCAACCTTGGTCTCCTACATGAGATCACCAATGCCTCTAGTCGACCGCACTCAACAACGGCGTGGAACACTTCGAGTAATGGGTGATCTTTGGTCGGCTGCTTCGGGCGAAACCAATTCCCATGGTTTGACGGGCAGTTTGTACAGGGCCCGAGTACTTATTCACCGCGGCATGCTGATCCGCGATTACTAGCGATTCCAACTTCATGTTCTCGAGTTGCAGAGAACAATCCGAACTTAGGCAATCTTTCTGGATTCGCTCCGCCTTACAGCATTGCTTCCAATTGTAATTGCCATTGTAGCACGTGTGTAGCCCAGCCCATAAGGGCCATGCGGACTTGACGTCATCCCCACCTTCCTCCAGTATATCACTGGCAGTTTTTTGTGAGTGCAGCACATAACTTGGAGTGTCAATCATTTTGACTAAGACTGAGTTCCTCAGTGTGAAGTGTACAATGCTCCGAGAGCTTCGTTCGTCGGAGAGTACCGTATTAAAACCTTGTATTATGGTCATATTCTTTTCGGAATGAGCCACACGGCGTTTGCAAAAACTCAGCTCATGGGTATCCTCCATTTTCACGGTGTAGTCTTCGTCAGTCTCGAGTGGTCAAGGATTGAACCAGAGCATGTCTTAGCAACACAAAACGAGGGTTGCGCTCGTTATAGGACTTAACCCAACGTCTCAAGACACGAGCTGACGACAGCCATGCAACACCTGTATGAATTTCCGTACCATCCCGTTAAGGACAAGCACACTTATTCATATGTCAAGGGCTGGTAAGGTTTTGCGCGTTGAATCGAATTAAACCACATGCTCCACCGCTTGTGCAGGCCCCCGTCAATTCCTTTGAGTTTCAGCCTTGCGACCGTACTCCCCAGGCGGAGTGTTTAACGCGTTAGCTCAGCCCCTGATCATCACATATTTTTCACGATTATTGGAACTTGAAGGAAACAATCGAGTCACACTACCTTTGCGGTAATTTAAGCATTAAGCCGGGCTTAAGTCGGACCGAAAGAGTGCGATATCAGTAGACCAAGAACGAACACTCATCGTTTACAGCATGGACTACCAGGGTATCTAATCCTGTTTGCTCCCCATGCTTTCGCACTTTAGCGTCGGTTAAAGAACCAGAAAGCTGCCTTCGCTTTTGGCGTTCCTTCGTATATTTTTGCATTTTATCGCTACACACGAAATTCCGCTTTCCTCTATGCCTTACTCTAGTAAATTGGTTTTGAAAGCATTCCGCCAGTTGAGCTGGCGACTTTCACTTCCAACTGGATTCACCGCCTACGTGCCCTTTACGCCTAGTCATTCCGAATAACACTTGCCCCCCCCGTCTTACCGCGGCTGCTGGCACGGAGTTAGCCGGGGCTTCTTCTTCGAGTCTTGTCATAATCGCATACTCGACGAAAGAGCTTTACAAGCTGCATTGCCCTTCTTCACTCACGCCATATTGCTGGATCAGGCTTTCGCCCATTGTCCAAGATTCCCCACTGCAGCCTCCCGTGGGAGTCTGGGCCGTGTCTCAGTCCCAGTGCGGCGGATCGCCCTAACAGACCCGCTAAGCGTCGTTGGCTTGGTCAGCCTTTACCTAACCAACTACCTGATGCTTTGTGGGCTCATCAAACAGCGCCTTTTAGCTTTCGTTTATTCGGGATTTGGCCCAAACTGTTTGGCAGATTCCCACATATTACTCGCCCGTTCGCCACTTTGTTTTCAACGGTTTTCACGGTTGATCGGAGGCCGCAGGCTCAACTGAGTTGAGCAGCTCAGAGAAAAAAAAGATTTTCTCCTCCGACCTTCAACACGTAACAACGAAAGCAACGTTCGACTTGCATGTGTTAAGCATATCGCTAGCGTTCATTCTGAGCCAGGATCAAACTCTTTTTTTTGAGTATGATTATTGAATTTACGCATAAATAGGATTTGAACCTATACAAACTTACAATATAAACCATCTTGCGTATCACTAACTAATTAGGCATCATACTAAGAAAGAGTAAGGGGCACCAACAAATTGCATAAATATTTCCATACATTTTATATGATGCTTCATCCTCGGGTTTCAGCCCCAAAACGAAAAAATTTGATTGTTTTTCCGTTTTTATAATAACGGGAATGAAATAAAGATGTATATATATAAAAGGAAGACAATCCAACCACAGGACCCTGTGGTTACCAGATTATGAGTTTGCGAAGTAGGAAAGCCAACACATTCCCTACGGGCCTCTGGTTAGCACGTGTTTTAACCAAAGAAACCCTTTAACTTACTTATTTAATGACCAGTACGGGGAGAAAAGCTAGCACTCATGAACCCTGACGACGTAACAGGGGGTCGGTAACGACTACAAATAAGAAGCATAATATACCCTTAAATAACGGAAGTTCTTCACGCTTATATAGCTGACTTCCCTTACAGAACCAGTGAAGCCTAGCCAAACCTTACCATTACGGCGTAATTCAGCATAAAAACTATCCGAATAATTATACCAAGTGCAAAATAAGCTTGAGAAAGCTCTCCGGATATGACCATACAAAGTTTTCATACGGTACTCTCCGTGGAATTACTACACAAGTCTTTATCTCCACGAGGAGACTAACGTCTTTGGACCAAATTCAGGTCTAATGATATTTCGAATGCCTGACTCACGAATTGAACAATTTTCTGGCAATCTGTTTTACCGTAAATGAAAAAGTAGATGCTTTTTCACCCTTTCTATAAGTAACTTTCAGTGTATCCAATGGAATGGAAAAATTTTTTGTAGGCAAACCCAACCTCTTTTTCATATTTTATCCTTTATATATGATAACTGATCCTTATACATGATTATTCATCAAACTTCGTCTCCCCATCACATTGTCTAACGTATCCCTATGAACTTGTACCCGATCCTCCGTCGGTATCCCTAGACACAGAACAATTGGGTGTCAAGTGAAGTTGACATAACCTTTTTTTCATCAAAAACTAAAGCCAAACCTTTTAAATCAGGATCAAGCGCTCTAAGAACGTTTATTATCTCAAAACTCTTTAATAGTTAAAAATATAAACTTGTATTCGATTGTTTGACGACCTTTATTTCTAATAAAATAAAGTTTGTATCCATTTCACTCGAACCCACCCCTACCCCACCCTGGTGGCAATTTGACATCACAGGCCCCTTATTATACGTACGTGATGACACCCAATTTGTCATCCATCACACGCACTTTAATATATGTGTGTGATGACACGCAAACTATTATTACATAAACTCTGATCCTATCGTGCGCACAATCCACATTCCCAATTAACAAATTGATCACGACAATAGGATTTGCAGGGTGGGTCGCCTTGCCCACCCAAAAGAATGAACTGCATCATCATAGACTCCCAGTCGTGATATTGTCGAGGTCTATAATAAATTGTCGTGATCGTTCCCTTCCTTACCCCAATAAGCCGTGCTCTAGTAACAACCGCCATAGTTAGTAGTTTGTCATCTTGGGAGTATATACAAAGGGGGGGTGTATGATGACAGTTATTACGGTGCGAGTAGGGCCGCCCAGGCCCGTTAAAAAAAAAGATGTATGAAAAGAATGAGTTCCTATCCCGAAAACAAGGCAGTTCCCTTCCAAATGTTCTTCAAATATTGTGATTATGAGTTGAAGAAGTCGAGAGACTCTGAAAAAATATGTTAAGTATGGGAGTGCTTATCCCCCCCTCAAACCCCTCAATATTAACTACCCTCCGTACGACCTCCCATTGTAACGAATGAATCTAGACACGAATTTACTCCTTTCCTTATCTTATAAAAGTCTCGAAATGGGTGCATTTTATTTTGGCTAGAATGGAATAAGATATTAGATAAATGCGGTATATTGGGCAGTCTGCTGTCCCAGGAAGTGGAACTCCCGTCAGACTTTTTGAAATACTTGAAATACGACCTGTTAGAAAAGTAGAATTAATCCGATCACCTTCAATCGAAATGATATTATTTGAATTTACTCCCGGACCAATGCTCACTATCAATAGTTAGTTGGTAAGACAATACCTTATTACCGGACATGGAATTAAAACTTCGGTTCCTATCTTTGGCCCTCTTTCTATCTTTAGCATTCAATCCTTTGACACATTATTCTCCCTGAGTGCGCAAAAAAACCTACGAAATACTTACCATACTTGAAAAGTTTACTATTGGAATCATTTCGAACATATTTCGAATCGAGAACCCCAAAAACTTCTAATATATTTTTCAGCGGTCTATCGTTGCACCTATCGGCTTCGTTATCCTTCCAAGTTACTTTACTGTAATTTGTTGGCTTATCCATCACAGGCCTGATCAAATTTACTATTGAAATATTTAACCCTATTAATACTATAACAATATGCGTTGGTTACAATCTCCTTAACTAAATCTTTAGAAATTAAGGTTTTTTTTGAAGGAGACTTCAAATTTGAATACGTGAATTTGGGGTGCGAAACCGGAGTATAATCCGAAAGATTTGATTCATAGATATATTTATCAAAACCGGTTCAACCCCAGCAGCCTGCATATGAATACTGAATTTTCTTTGCAAGTGTACACAGATGATTTCTCCATGTGAGCCATGCGGTATCCCGTTCGCAGTTCCAGTGAGCCCTTGGCTGTGAGCTGCAAGCATACAGCAGCCGCGAGCGCATAACCATCCTCCTCGCGGGAAGCAGGAGCCCCAATGATAAACATAGGCTATAGGAAGTCCCTCGCGTCGGGAAGGCACCAAAGGAGGGAGGTGCCTTTACCACTCGAATGTTGTAAATCAATTATTTCATGGAATAATGGTAGTAATATTCAAAAGCATATATGGATGGAGGAAGCACAGCTTAGTAATAGAAGATACGTATATAATAAACAAACCGTAGTGTGCCACTACCAATAAATGAATTTAGTAGTGACTTTTCATTATTTGGAAGAAATAAACGCGTTGTTTTAATGGGAGGATCATAGTCTCCCCCCCCCCGTGGGCGTGAATCTACGAGCCGGCCGTATCGGCTGGCGGAAAAGCCATTTCAGGTCCATTACAAAGGACCTGTCTTTCGCAAAACCAAAGAAGTATCCCTTCGGATAAAACAAAAAATTCTTTTTTTACTATCATATATTTTGACTCTCTCGTCATAACGCATTATTCCACCACCCATCTCGGATCGTCAAGCTGAAAATTCATCTGGGTTTCGCCCACAGCATCTAGCCCCACCTCAGTCACTCCCCCTCACGATTCTATGAGCTGTGCAAGGCTACGATAGGAGCCGACGAGGGCCCCAGCAGGGGTACTGTCATCAGGGGGGGGGGTAGAGATAACAAGAAACTGACAGGACGAAATTGCCAAGGCAACAAAAATATTAATTTTTCGTTCCTTTTAATCAAGCAAGAAGGTCTAGATCTATTTTATAAGGAAATCGTATTTGTTGAGGTTCGTATAATACCACAGCTTTCAGTGTTTTATAATTAACTTCTAAATGATTAGGTTTCATTCTAACTATTCGGTTAGTTCGTAAATTTCGTCTTATGTTTGATTCGAAAAAAGCTAAAGAATTTTCTTGAATAGATATAGGATCACCGTTGGATACTTGAAACCCAGGAATATTGACCTTTTTATAATTGACACAAATATTTTGATGATTTATTAGTTGCCTTGCTTGAAACATGGTTGAACGAAAATTAAGACGAACCAGAATAACGTCCAATCTTTTTTCTATATTGAATAGCAAACTGTTTTTTTTATCCATATAAGTGCGTGTTTTAGCCCTTTGCAGCTTTCTTATTGGTAAATTTCCATAAAAAAGGGACAACTTTTTCATAGTTCGTAATTGTACGGAAAAGTCAGATTGTTTTTTATTTTTTTCGTTCTTTCTAAGCTCCGAAATAAGTAATTCTTGTTTCAGAGTAAGTTTTTTGGTCTGCCAAACATTTTCCAAAATTTGGCGACAAACTTTAGATCTTGATGCAAACATATGAAGTTTAATTCGTTTTTTTTAGCCATTGCGGATAACGGGAATCGAACCCATATACTCTGCTTGGAAGGCAGATAATTTACCTTTAATCTATATCCGCATTGAGAAAAAAAATAGAATTTTACCATCATGAATTATCGCCGATGATTCATGATCAACACTTGTTTGATTCGCGAAATGAGGGTATTTCAGGGTTATCGCGAAGCTCGTTGAACACAGTGACTAGGGATTGGAAGTTAGCTAAACGAGTAGCATATCTGTCTGGGCGAAAAAAAGATTTTTATTTCCTGCGGCATGCTTCTATCGCCTGTAGGGCGAAGCTTGAATGAAAAGGAGCAAGCCCGCAGAGTGAGCAAAGCACAGAGCATAGGGCTGTTATGCGAGAGACTTAGGGACAAATCTAGCTACTGGGAGAAAGTAGAGCTATTCTCACTGACTACCTTACTCTCGCCCTTCGATTGGCTACACCCCCCATGCTAATAGAGCCAATAAAGCTCCGGGCTGCTGACGCGTCTACGTTGTTTATTCCTGGGTAGAGGTCACACAAAATCTATAGATTTGATCCCCCTACGCCGATGACAGCAGCTCTTGCAGATTTTGAACGGTCATGTTTAGTGAATTACCTACGCGAAGCCCCGTAGAGTACAGAATAGCCCGCCGGGCTACTCCGACTCTGGCTTGAACGTTTCCGCCAAGACCTATCCTTCTCGTGCTCGTGCGCGGAAATCGTCAAGCCATTTCTAGCCTTCGGGCCCACTCGGGTCGCGTACTTTGTGCTTTGGCCCCTTCGAGTTCGGGCCGAGCCCCACGAACCTAGCCAAACGAAACAAAAATTTTCGTGTATTCTCCGAACTTTAATTCACATAATAATTGAATATTAGGTTTATTATTGTTTGCTTCAAGCTCAAGAGCTTATTACGAAAGGGATGGATGTCTGAGCGGTTGAAAGAGTCGGTCTTGAAAACCGAAGTATCGAGAATACCGGGGGTTCGAATCCCTCTCCATCCGTGGATATGCCAACGAATCAACTGCATTATCTTTAATGCGTTTTCCCGAAACCTATCGCCCCTTGAGCACTCGACCTATGAGGAGAGGGTCGAGGAGCCGCCCGCCTCTCCCTCTGGTGTTCGTGGTCAGAAATCGTCAAGCCATTTCTGATCGCCTTCGGCCCTTCCTTCGTCGTGCCCAAAGGAAGGGTCCAAAAGAGACCAAAAAGGGGGGCAGAAACTTCAAAGTATCTGCCCGCAGGCACGCGATGCGGAGACGAACAAGAGGGAGAGGCCTTGGACTTTTTTGTCTGACCGACCCGGACTTTGTCTTGTCGGACACCACGGAACCGAAATACTGCCTGACAAGGGCGCGCGACTGTCTGACAGTTCCCCCAGGAGGCCTGTCGGGCAAAAAAACTGATTTACCCAAAATATTATCTTTTCCCGCGGTACAAAAACCGATTCAACCGATTTAAACTCGTACGGATAGAGGGACTCGAACCCCCATGAACATTGTGGTCACCAGAACCTAAACCTGGCATGTCTACCAATTCCATCATATCCGCCAACCCCTGAAGTTATGCAATCACTAGGCCTCGGATGAAAGGATAATATAGGAGATGAAAGCGTAGTTAAAAAAAAATATTTTAGCCACATAGTGCTCGACCCGATATGGTAGAGGGGTAGAAAAATCTATATTTTTTCTGCTACGCGCCTCCTTTCTCAGCCATTTAGCGTCGGACCACCTATGGGCCGGAAATGTCAAAAAAATAAATATTTCGTAGAGTACCTCTCCGGACCTGAAACTTTACAGTATCTGCCCGCAGGGCCGAGAACCTTTTTTTGTCTGACAAACCCGCGGCCGGAACCTATCATGATTCTTTTCGGGTAACGCTGTTTTCGTAGTAGGAGTGCCCGCCCCCAGCGGCCATCCACGAAGGTTTAGCTGCGCCCTAACGTTCAGCTAATGCAAGTTGGGTCACGAAGTTACGATCGTAGAAAAATTTTGATGATGCCATTACAAGTGCGTGCTTTGCTCAACTCAGTTATGCTCGTATGGCCAAACAGGGATGGGGAGAAGAGAATAATACATTTTACCTTCTCTGAGCCGGGAAACACGCAAGCTTGGTCCACAAATTTTTCCCTTTTACATATATATATCGAATTTTCAACACCCGAGCCTGTTGGGCTTAGCACAATGGCTCGTAATGATCCCTCCGCTAAGTCATATTTGGACGCGTATACGAACTGCCGGAATTACTAAATCCAAAGTTTGGGTATAGCAGGACTCGAACCTGCAACCTTTAAGTTAAAAGCCTATTGCTCTACCAACTGAGCTATACACCCGGAGATTCTTGATTCTGACAATTTCAATTCCTTAATTGGACAACAAATTCGTGAAAAAAAATTCTGACCTAAAATGCGAGCCATGAACGGAACGTATAGCAATTCATCCACCGCGTAGGGATAAAGAAAACAATAGATATATTGTTTTCTTTTCGCATTTCGGAACTCGGGAACGGGAGAACTAGGATAAGCGAGAGAACGAAGTGGAGAGAGCCACCATCAGATATTTGGTCACAGCTATCTCTTGCCCGCTTTACCAATCAAAGTGGTCAAGAGATAGCTTAGAACTGGGTCCGAACGAGGGTCCGAAGACCAGAAATGGCTTGTAGATTTCCGCGCACTTCGCCGGCTGAGAGGGTTCTTCGTAATGCAGTTCTTTCTCAGCCATTTAGGCTCGTGCCCTGTCAGTTTCTTTCTCTTGTTATCAGTTTCTCCCTCTTGGCAGTTTTTGTCCTTCTTTACGTCTGACAGGCGGGGCTCTTTTTTTCAGTTTTTGGGGGAATGAAAAAAATAGATATATATTTTTTTTTAGTGCTGCGTGGACAATGACTATACGACGCAGGCTTCCCGCCTCTCGGTGGTCGCAGCGCTATGCGCTTTTCTCGTTTCCCCCCCCCCTATCCATGGCCTTCATTCGCTCCTCCCAAAAACAATATTGTAGCAAAGTTCGGAATCACCTTCAACACACCACCCAGCTGCCCAGCCGCCGCAGGTAGTTCGTGATGAATCTACTATTACGTAAATCTAGCGCGAAATGTGATATGCATCCCTGTAACGTCCTTCGGCCCAACGGTCATTACTTTGGTCTTATCGAATATGGGCTTAGTAGGACTCGAACCTACAATATCACCGTTATGAGCGGTGCGTTTGAACCAATTAAACTATAAGCCCTGGCTGGATTCGCTATGTTCACTGACATAGCAAATTAAGCCGCCCACTCGCGGCCTTCGGAAGCTATGTAGAGTAAGGGACCAAACGGAAAAGAGGTGCCCCGCTCCTCCTCCAATCGTCTGGTCGAGTGCGATGCACCTATCCTTCGGGTTTTCGCACTACCTGCCTCCTTTCTTTCGTCAAGGCAAAGGAGTCCGAAAAATCTACAAGCCATTTCCGGACGAAGGCCGGAAATGGCTTGTAGATTCCCAAGGGGTTCGACAAGCCAAATTGAGTCTCCTCTGGACCCTGTAAAAGTAAGCAGAAAAATATATGGAAAAAAGATTTATTTCCTTTTACGTTTCCCGCTCCCTAACCTCCCCGGGAGGTGAGCCAAAGCCTTTTAGGTGCTGCGAGCTGCAGCCTGGGGGCTCTACTGTCTGACTAAGCGGATGCAAAGGTCAAATAAATACCCGTTGTTCCTTTTTCTTAGCTCTTTCACGCGCGTGCGGCGAGGGAAGGGCTCGAACGTACGAAACGTTCGAGCCCTGAGGTGCTCGTTTTAGGGAATCGGAAAGAAAAAGAGAATAAATATTTGCAGCACATTAATTAAAAGACGAATAATATTGGAAATGCCATCATTAAGGCAAACAAAGCAATAGCTTCAGTTGGAGCAAAACCTAGAATAGCATAACCAAATGATTGCTTAGCCAATGATGGATTTCGCGCAACAGAATGAATCAAAGAATACCGATAGGGTGCTTACCCCCCCGGTCAGAACCACACGTGCAAGTTTCCCCGCATGTGGCTCGTCCATGGCAATTTCTCCAGCTTCTGCAGCTTGGCCGTATAAGCGCTACTAGCCCTCCTTAGACCGGGGGGGGGGACGCCCGCCGCCGACTACCCCCCTGCACCTCCCCGTAACTAAGTCATTGTAGGCATAGCGTGATCCGCTTGCTCGATTCGGCTATGGTTGCCCTAGCAAGAGCGCCGAGACCGGGATATTTCGGAAAGGTCCCAAGTGATACAGTTAAAGCTGCGAAAAAAAGTTTTAACTAGCCGAAATGGCTGATAAGGAAGGGTCCGCAGACTGGAAATGGCTCGTAGATTTCCATGCACGAGTGCTGGAAAAGGAAGAAGGGGAGGGGCGCGCGGACCAGAGAGAGAGGGTCGACCAGAGCGAGACACTCGACCGGCGGAGGTCCTAAACACAGATTTTTCATTGCCGGAGGAGTCGCGGGATAGAAGAGCCTATCGTTGTGAGTCGGTGCCCGCTCCATCCACGCCACTCCATCACGGGGTTCCTCGAATATAGTAGTCACCTGACTCCATAATATGGTTCTCCGAGTACAGTAACCTGACTGAACCTAGTAGCATGGAACTTTCCTGTCGTTTTTAAAGAGGTGGGGTAGTATAGTGACGCAACCTCCTTGCCTTTTTCTGTGATCCGCAGGTTCGGACCAAACTTGAGTAAAGCAGCCTTGGCTGACCGTAAGCCGTGTTTTCTGGCCAAAGTTAGCGCGCAGGACTTTTTATAGATGGACACAACTTTCCACAGGGAAGAGCGCTTGTTCACGAATGAATAGTAGTTAACAATGCCGCGTATCACCGATGAGAAGTGGGTAACAATGTGTTTGTCCTCTGAGGAAGCCAATCGTGGATTGGAGGTTGCCCGAGCTAAGCCCCTGGCGTTTTTTCTCGCGTATCCAAGTTCCAAGGCTCTAGTTATTAAGTCCTTTATGGGAGCTATTAGTTGTGGACGAGATCGGAGTCTTACTTGGTTGACATCGGATATCTCGTCAGTGCTTGAGATTTCCACACTTCGGGTGCCGTAATATATTACTAATGCACCCAAGTATTTGGCCATCCCGGACTTTGCGTGTAAAATTTTATGTTCGTTTATCTCCAACTCCAGTTCTTCCTGCAGGAAGTTTTGCACGGCTTTTATAATATCTGGGGCATCTCGTTTGGTGCCTATAACACCCAAAATTATGTTATCCGCGTACCGTAGGTACTTAAGTCTTTCTAATCCTTCTTTCTCAGCCATTTCTGGAAGCGTCTTTCGGCCCAAAGGGCAGGAAACTTTAGGGTTTCGGAAAAAGAAGAAATTTCCAAAAAAATATTTTTTTTTTACGAAAATATATTTTTTTTGTTGCTTCCGGTTCATCTTCATCCACTCTAGGTGTTTGATGTTTTCGATGGCCTGCCCCAATTCTGTATGGTACTTGAAGAAGGCTTTGTCTTTTGAATGGATATCAAGCCTTTTCCCACTATATTCTGCCGACGCTAGGCGCATATTCGCTACATTGTATTTGGGTATGAGTATGTCTTCGACGTAGCAATCCAACTTATGTAGGAAGATATTGGCACAAAGCGGGGATATTATAGAGCCCTGCGGAACGCCCTCTGTGTTGTATCGCGTTCGATCCGTAAGGTTATATACATCTATGTATCCTGCGTTAAGTAGCTTTCGCATAAGATCTTGTAGTGCTTTAGATCGCAGTACTGATTCCATCTCCCTAATAAGCAGGTCGTGATGAATCTTGTCAAAGTCTTTCTTAATATCAATTTGTACAAGCCAAGTGGGTGCCGTCCACGAGTAACGGAGGGCTCGCAGGGCTTCATGACAGCTTCTACCAGGGCGGAACCCGTGGCTTGAGTCTCTGAAAAGCGACTCAAAGTGCGGTTCCACGAGTCCTTTTAAAGTGGATTGCACAACTTTGTCAACCGTCGAAGCAATAGAAAGGGGCCTACTGCCGCCATCTGGTTTAGGAATCATTATCCGTTTGGCGGGTTTCGGGGCATATGCCTGCCTTCTCAACTCTTTGGATAGTTTTTCAAGGGCCTTGTCGGTCATGTCCGCTTTAGTTCTACCGTCGATTCCCGGGGCTACCTTTCCTTTTAGCCTTTCATAGCCAGCCCTAAGGTTGTCTATATTGTAAATGTCTTCATAGAAGACGCGACCGAGTGCGGTAGGCGTCACTCGTCTAGACTCACCTCTATTGGCCTTGGTTTTAGTAGTTGCTTCCGCCGGTTCCGCTACACTCCCAAAAAAAAATATTTCAGCTTTTCTCAGTCTTCGATTTCCCGCCCTCTCCTGTTGGTCGACCCTCCCCTTTTGTCTTCGCACCACGTGCCCGCGGGCTGTTCGACAGAAAAAAATTTTTTCCGCGCCTTTCTGTGGTGGCACATTACCATCTACAGTCCTTCCCTCAGAGTCTTTCACATTACGGGCATCGTCGTATACGCAACTTGGTTTGCCCAGTGTATCCCTCGGAGTACTTATGACTGATCTGTCACCCATAACATTTTTGGATATACCTTGGTCCTCTGGGGTTTGGCACCTAGGTGCTAACCTTTTCGGGGTCCATTGGGGTGATCCCTTGCTTTCACGTTTGGTTGTTTGCTCGTCGTTTAGGTTAGTGAGCGACTTTTCCTGCTTCCTGCAGTTTCCCCCGTGGGGTTGTTTGCACAAAGGGTTTAGTTGGCCCTTAGTGCCTTCCTCCGGGCCTCCTTCGTTGGAGGGAGTAACGCTTGACTCTGAAGCACTCGTGAACACCGTGCGACGAAATTCGACTGAAACCCATGCTATGGTTCCCTGCGGTCTGTTCCCGCTACAGGTTAGGGCTAAGGCCGTGCGATAATCCGTTAACCTTCGCTGATCCAAACGCGCTATGGCGAGGCGCACACTAAAAACGTTTCCAATACCTACAGCAGCTCCCGCTAAAGCAATGGTCGCTGCTCCTGCTCCAATTAATTTTGCACCTTCTAGCATAACCGTTTACTTTTGTTTCTATCAAAACAATGACCATTCATGGCTGATCCATCAAAATGCAGCCAAACTAACAACAACCCGATATACTAAAATCAACCCTAACCCTTATGGCCCGGAGGGAGGGGGGGCAGCGGGTTAACGGGAGAGACATGATATGTATAATACCATATATAAGCGATAACCTTTGGCCCCGGACCATGCCTGAGGCATCAAATACTCAAGATTTCTATAGATTGGGAAGAGCATGGGTGGAGATAATGAATTCTTTCCTACCGGATAGTAGTATTTGGTAGGCTCTATGCGCTTCATTCGTAGCTTAGCACCAACCATGGCTCGTCGTAACGAAGGACCACCTTACTGGCTAGCATATCCTTGAATTCGTAAATATAAACAGTAAAGGCTGATGCACTCTGTTGTCACACGGACTTAATAAAAAAGTCGGAAGCTCCCAAAGCAAAGTGAATTTGAACTTTTTATCTAGACCTGAATGAAGGCCGCCGCCCGGAGTGCCCGCATGCTCTTTGAATTCGAAAAGATATGCCGTGACTGAAGACCTGATCAATTCAAGAGCTAGAAATCCGACCTCGCCGCCGGTCAACCCTTCCAAATCACGGGAATAAATGACGTGACCGAAACGATAACCACGTAAGTAAGCCCGAGCGAACGATCGGTCTTGCTATACTTATAAGAAGGAGTTATACGTAGCATGAGTCGGGCTATTTGACTGGCTATACCCTGTTGTAAATCCCTAGTATTCGCAATGGAAAACCACAGGGCGTACTTGTTCCGTGATGTTGTGAAAATCGATCTTTCCGCGTGGAATAAGGTGCGGCGGAGATTACGTAAAGGGTTTGGATCGAGCACTACATGCCTTCACTCAATCCACACGCCCTCTCCCTAAGGTCTCCGGATCCCCTCGGGGCCTTATACCGCTCCCTGACTACGTACCCATGGGGAGGAAGCTGAATGGCACGAAACTATAGGGAGAGGTGCTACGCAGTTTCCTTTTCATTTTTCACGTAATATCAAAATAATTTTATTGAACATATATTGCATTTGATAATGTTCGATACAATAAAAACTATGGAATCCCCGGCCGGGATTCCGAATCGACAACGGCTTCAATAAAACGAAGTAGGTAGCAACGGCCATCACATATGACAAAATTTAGCTCCTTTCACAAGGTTGAACTAAGTTAAAGGGGAGAGATGGCTATCAAATACCAATCGGTAGTTGAATACGTTGCCGTATTCTTCTCGGGGTGGTATTAAAAAATGATGTTATAAAAAAAGTACGTTGGTACGATTGAGTCATATTAATGGTTGTGACAAAGCGTTTTTGGCTGACGCCAATCCTGTTGTTTCTCATATTCCTTTTTATTCTGGTTCGAAAAGTATAAGAAATGGCTAAGTAACATAAAGGTAATGTATTGGATTGCAAATCCTATAAAGATGGTTCGAATCCGTCCTTAGCCTACTTTACGATTCTATTGTTCCTGTAAATAACCCATTACCTAGTACAAAGATCCCGACTAACTAACCTTTAGGCTTATCCACCGTATGCGACCAACGTAGACGGCGGGAACAACAACCGGCCAGCGGCGAAAAAATATATATATTTTTTTTCGGTGAGAAATAGAAAAATATGGGTAATGAAGGATATGACGGAATAAGCCCTGCCGTGATGGTTTAGACGGGGGATAGGGGGAAGGGGGTTGCCCCCCTATCCCCCGGCTGAAGCTAGAAACAGTGTACCCGAAAGGTAAATGGGAAATAGGAAAAGGAAGATTTAGTATTATTATTTATCCGAACATAACGGATAAGGAGCGGGGAATAGATACATAGAAGTAGGTCTTTCTCACGGATGGCGCGTTGGACGGCAGCCGGGGAGGGGGGGGAACTGAGAACAATGAGATACAACCCTCTCTTTGTGAATTTCTCATTCAAATCCGGTGATTTGGATAGAAATGGGGAATTGCAACGGAAAATATGTATATGATTTGATCATATACATATATGAATGATCCGAATTAAGTAAGAATCGAGTCGATGGATAGACATCAACATTATTATTATTACTATCCAGTAGAATCCATAATCCAACAAATAAGGTCATTATCTGGGTGATAGAGAAATCAACACGAGGACGGGGTTAATTATGATGATCTCCGATCGTCATAATGATGATCAAGGATATTGAAAAGATATATCTGCTGTGCTGTATACATATATATGAATTTGAATCCTCGTCTTGATAAGAATAATCCCGATGATCATAATTAAATTATGATCATCGGGATCATTCTTCTCCAATTTCTATGATCATTACTATTTCCAATGATAGATACATCATTGGGAATAATAATGATATGGGCGTTATTATCCTTTTCTTTATCATTCCGATGCTCATTACTAAACCCAATTGTAGATGCATAATTTCCGGTAATTATGATAAGAACCTGACCCTTTTTCCTCTCCCTCTCACGATTTTTGTGATGAGAAAAGGTTCCAAAATTATGTAAATTTCTGCTGGTATATTCGGTTCCCATAGGTGGTGGGGGAGAAGGATCAGCAGGAAAATGGGTTCACCTCTTGCGACACTAAGGTACACGAGAAATGGTACATTTTTGCGGTAAATCGTTTACCCGTCGTTGGCTTCTCTCTCTGCCATTTATTATTGCAAAAATGTACCATTTGATCGCTAAAATGTACGATTGAGCTAAACGTGATCGTTCGAATTGGTCACTTCTTCCCAAAAAGCAAACACAAAGTACCAACCACCTCATCCTTTTTTAGTTATGCTCCGGGTCGACGCCGACCTCGGGGCCAGGAAGCCGCCCGAGCCTACGGATAAATACACGGAAGTGAATCCGGCTCCCATACTTCCTCCCTAACACCCGGATACCTCCCTACTTTGGGAATCGGGTGTGACGTAGGAATGAAATTGAATGAACTCCCACGAATTTCCCGCCTTCCTGCTCTCCCCAAGGTTCATACAGCGGAATTCTCGAACTATAAAGCAGCTCCTGACCAAATTTATCTTTTCTGTCCAGGTCGGGAAACTTGATCGGGGCCTCAGAGAGATCGGTCTCGGTTCCCCGGTATTTTCATTGAACTACTGGTAAGGGGTTGGAAATCTCCAATTTTATGACTGACAAAATCTGGGGCTGATCGCATACTTCGGTTTTTCGAACTTACATGCCCTTCAATGAATGGCTCCTGAAAAAGCTCAGGGACAAGCGGTAAATCCTTCATCCATCGGGGTAGACGAAGTTCATTCCCGGCACATATATGAAAGTCCGCACGGTCGCCGCCCCAGCAGACGCCTTCGTACCCAGCATATGAGCGTTAATGTCTGAGGACTGGCTCATTAAAGGCTATTTCTGGGAAGCGTTTCGTAAACAACCTCATATACCGGAAGTGAGGGAATAAAGCATCCGAGGTTCGACGAACGTTCGTTACAGGGGTAGGAGTGAACGGCGTTCGAGATTGATTACTTATACGGGGTTTCGATGGTGTGTGGAGCCCCGCCGCCGCGATCCCCGGGCCATTCGCCCGAGCGGGCGGCGGCCCCCAGCGCTACATCCGATAACGGAAGGCCGCCGTCCCACCCGACCCTTATTGTGTTTAGAAGTGGATTCGAACCACTGACACAAGGATTTTCAGTCCTTTGCTCTAACCACCTGAGCTATCTAAACGAAGGGAAAAAAGGAACTATGTGCAATTCTAATTTGTTGGTTATTCAAAAATTACTGAGTACAAACGCATATCTGGGCCATCGGATACCAACTCCTGATTTTCAAGGATATTTATATGGATTTAGAAATGAAATGGCTATTATTGATTTGGAAAAAACACTTATTTGTTTACGAAGGGCTTGTAATTTGATTGGATCTATCATTGGTGCAAAAGGCCATTTATTATTGGTAAATACCAATCCGGAATATAATAGAATAATTCAACGAATGGCAAAGAGAACCAATCAGAGCTATATCAATCATAAATGGATTGGGGGGTTTTTGACCAATTGGAAACATATGAGAAGAGTACAAAAACACTTTCAAGATTTCTCCGCACATCCCAATTTGAAAGACGCTTCTACATTTTCGCCTTTCGATCATTTTCCACGTTTCAGAAAGATGCAAAAATGTTTTGAAGGAATCGTGACACACAATATTCCGGATTGTTTAGTAATAATAAATGCAAATCAAAATTCCATCGCTATACTTGAAGCTAATCAATTACAAATACCTATTGTAGCTTTGGTGGATTCTAATATTCCAAACAGATTACATAAATTAATAACTTATCCCGTTCCAGTGAATGATGATTCTATAAAGTTTGTATATTTATTCTGTAATTTGATTGCGAAAACAGTCATTCTTGCGAAGAGATCGCAGAGGCCAAGGGTTAAAGTAAAAAGGCTTTGAAAGAATCAAACGCTGTTACTCTGTCCTGCTCGATTAGCAAATCGATAAAAACGTGTCTCTGCCGTGCCTCGGCCAGCGTCGTCAGCCACGGGTAAGCCCGGCCAATCCCGTAGATTGGCAAAGACTCCGCCCCCATAGGGGGTGTTGCAGTCCTACGGGCCGAAGGTTCGGGTCGAGCACTACGTGCCTCTCGCTTTGGTGGAGAGCTAAAGCCCAGAATATTACGATGTAAAAAAATATATATTTGGATCCAAAAACTAAAAAAAAAGAACTTCTCTCGATGGCGCTACGTGCCTTTAAAATCTTTATGAAACTGTTTTATCAACATATTCTACTCAATTCATCTATACTAATAACAACTTTTTCTCTATCTCTGTTGTATATCGTAGCCATGCCTTCAATGATAGGCTTTTCCAAAGATTTCTTAGCTCATTTTCATTTAGGTTTAATGCGGATTTGTTTGTTGTTTGCCCCTCTTCCTGAACGTTTTTTTCAAAATGATTTTGAAGACGGTACACTCGAATTGTATTATTTAAGCGGTTATTGTTTGCAAAAAATCCTACTTTCTAAATTGTATGGTCACTGGGTTCTTCAAATAAGTGGTGTTTTCAGTAGTTTTCCCGTGTTACAACTTCCGTACCAATTTGATCAATCCAAAATGAATTGGTTCACCATTATTATAGGAAGCCAGATATTTACTCTTATGTGTGGTATTCATTCCTGTTTGGCTCTCGGAATCACATCCAATGGTTGGAACAGCTTGCAAAATCTAACAACCTTACCCACTTTATTGCCCTTAATCGTTTTTTGTACTTCTATCGAAACAGAATGGTTCCATGTTATTTCATTAATGGGATATTTACTTTTGTTTCTATTTCTTTATCCCATTCTAGTCTCAATCACTTTTCGAACTTTACTAGCAAAATGATTTCAAATTATTTTCACCAATTTTTCCTCTGGTCGAGTGTCTCGCTTTGGTCTACCCTAAACATAAAAAGTGGAAGTGTGCACGCTGCCGTGAAAGATACCTCGGCATATATGCCGCCAATGGTTAACTTTTCGATTAACCGCCGAGAGGCCCTTCCAAAAGGCCGAAAGGGGCAGGGGGGTTGAAAGATAGCCTCGAAATTTTAAGGTGTTGTGCCGCTCAAGGGTGGTGCAAAAATTCGAGAGAAGAAGCTATCGAAATCTTACCTACCCCACCGTCAAATCGTTACAACAGTGTACCAAAGTACTTGACGGTCCGGAAGACGGTAAAATCCGCTTGGTCTGTATCTCCGCCCCGCGGCAATGGAGGACTTGGTGGATTTGTCCAATAGTCCAGTAATCGTGTTTAGTCTTCGCAACTATCTCCTTTGGCGTGGTCATGCACCTCAAGTAAGCGAATTCGCCGCGGTGTTGATGAAGCTCACCGTAATTCCAGTCTTTGGACCATAGCTTGAGAGCGACTTTTTCTTTTTTCCCAAAGGCCCAGTCGACTCCGGCGGCCCGTTCACTGGCGGAACTTGTTTCCCCTATGGCGGATAGGTTTATGGTGACAACAGAAAAAGGTTGTGTTTCCGAAAAGCCTGTGAATATGTGGGTCACCGGGTCGGGTTAGACTACGTTCGAGTACGAACCGTCTTTCGAATAGAAAAAGGTCCAAATCGACACCACCTTTTATCTTGGACGTGTGAATATTAGAAAAGAAATCCTTGTATAGTGTATGCAAGTACAGGTGAGGAAAAGTAATTATATTTTCCGTTATATGAACGTGTTTCGGGGAATTAATTGAAATGCACTTTACAATCATATTGGTTGAAACCATTGATTTCATTCGATAATCATATAATAAAATCTCATATGAAGAAGGTATTGCAAAAACCGATGTCCGTCGACGCGGTCGACCTAAGAAGTAAATAAATTCCTTTGGTCGAGTGTCTCACTTTGGTCGACCCTTGAATAAAGTGAGAAGAAAAACAGCCTTTTCTATTCCACGAAAAAGAAAAAATCATCTTTTTTGAATCGACAAAGCGGTCCGCGTAAGTTTCACTTTATAAAAAGTAAAATACTTATCTTTTTTTTTATTTCCGTGAAACAAGCGTTTCAGTAAAAGCGCAAAGGGCTTTACGAACTTCGGCTTGTAGAACCGAGGTACCGGGGCTTAAACGGCTGGAACGTCGCGCAGCGCAGGTTTGCTTTAGCTTTCCCGCTTCGCGTTTTTGTTTGACAAAAGCTAGAAAATTACTATGTATGTCCCGTTATTACGTCCTTTTCTTTTTATGCGCTGCTCTTTCCGCTACGCGCAAATTCTCATTGGATTTTGCTGGTTTCTAACAGCGATAGCTATTTATTTAAGTATTTGGGTAGCACCATCCGATTTTCAACAGGGTGAAAATTCTCGCATTATTTATGTGCATGTTCCCGCAGCTTGGATGAGTTTACTTATTTATATTGCAATGGCTATTAGCAGTGTGTTATTCTTATTAACAAAACATCCCCTTTTTCAGTTATTTTCCAAAACCGGTGCCAAAATAGGTGCTTCGTTTACGTTGTTCACCCTAGTCACCGGGGGGTTTTGGGGAAAACCTATGTGGGGGACCTTTTGGGTATGGGATGCTCGTTTAACCTCGGTATTAATCTTGTTTTTTATTTACCCGGGTGCACTGCGTTTTCAAGAGTTTTCTGCGGATGTTGCTTCCATTTTTATATGTATAGGGCCGATCAATATACCAATAATTAAGTTTTCTGTCAACTGGTGGAATACGTTGCATCAACCTTCAAGCATTAGCCAATTTGGTACTGCAATACATATTTCTATGCTCATTCCAATCTTTTCAATCTTTGCTAGCTTTTTTTTTTTAACCGGGATTTTGTTTATTTTAGAAACACGTCAAATAATTTTATCTTTTTATTTCCAGCGAAAAAGCCAATGACTTTCCTGGAGCCTTGTCAAGAATTTTTCTTTTTCTTTCGTCAGTCTCTTCTTCTCTCTCTACGTTGGACAGTACCTCCTGGTTCCGTCTGACAGTGCCCCCCCTGCGGCGGGCTTTTTGTCATCAGGAGCCAAAAGCCTATGGGAAGTAAAACGCGCGCAAGGCACGTAGTGCGGTAGGCCCACAATTTGGTTGAAACATTTCAAGGGGGGGCTATCCCCTATTGATTCGAGGGTTAAGGACCAGCAGGCCGTAGCAGCTCAAGGGTAAATTTCTTTCATTGAAAAACATCGCCAAAGAATTCTTTTTATTCGTTACATGAACCCCGTCAATGCTGGCCAAAGTAGGCCTTGGGTATAAAAAAAAATATATATTTTTTTTATACCCAAGGCCTCGTATTGATGGGTAAATACTGCCCATGATGTATGACGTCAATCATGAAGAAGACAAAGTTTCCATGATCCGTGAAAAAGCAACTGATAGAGTAGAGCTGCTCGCCAATTCTTCTTGCTGATTCGTGGAAAAGGCAAGGCGCATATGGCTCTATGCTGGGCTCCCTATTCCCTCTATAGGGTTCATAGAAGCTATTCTGTGAGAGTTTCAAGGGGCTAGCTCGCGACGTGTGTAATCTTCCTCCGTTATTGAGGTTGGGAGGACTCATAATCGGCATGCCAAATGCCGTAACGAACCCAGCTGTACGGCAAAAAAATATTTTTTTGTTGCCAATCATAAGCAAAGTTTATAATGTTATGTCACCGGAATTGGGCCATTATTTTTTAGTACTGAGTATTTCCGTTGCGTTAACTAACAAGCTGCGCCCCGTGGCTGTTTCACTCTATTTTTTTCTGTTCACTATGTCTTTCTTTGGTATTTTGTTCTGCTATATTCCTTCCGACTTTTCCAATTACAACGTATTCACCAACTCAAATGCTAATGCCCCTTTGTTTTATAAAATATCGGGAACCTGGTCTAATCATGAGGGTAGTCTGTTATTATGGTGTTGGATCCTAAGTTTTTACGGATTCCTTTTTTGTTACCCGGCCCGACCCAGCAATGTATCGGAACGAACGAAGAGGGGAAAAGAAAAAAATATTTCTTTTTTGTTTCCGTCCGGAGGTCCCGACCAGCGGGCAATTTCGCTCATGGATGAACAGCAAATTTATAAAGGCATTGCTTTATTTTTCCCTATTTTTCTATTAGCAAGTTCCAATCCTTTCGTTCGAATTTCATTTGTTTGTACCAAATCACTTGCGGAATCAAATCCTGTTTTACAAGATCCTATATTAGCTATACATCCTCCTTGCATTTATGCGGGATACGTCGCAAGTGCTATTGGCTTTTGCTTATGTTTATCCGGAATAATAAACGGGCCGCGTTTGAATAATATATTTTTGTTTTCTGGTCGTTTTCCGGTAAAGCCGGGTAAGGACCCAACGCCGGAAATGGCTGGTAGATTTCCACACACGAGAACCGCTCCATGCGTGCCCTTTGGGTCATTGGCCGATGGAGAGCGGGCTAAAAGTGTTGTTCGTGAAACAAATACTATGTATTTTCATTTTGGTGGGACCCGCAGCGCGAATACGGTGGCGTGGAAACAAATTCAAATTTGGATCTTGACATGTTGGTGCTTTTTAACGGTAGGCATATTGCTAGGAAGTTGGTGGGCTTATCATGAATTGGGCTGGGGCGGCTGGTGGTTCTGGGATCCTGTAGAAAATGCTTCTTTCATGCCTTGGGTATTAGCTACCGCTTGTATTCATTCGGTCATTTTACCTAAATTGAATGATTGGACCCTGTTTCTCAATATGGTTACTTTCTTATGTCGTATTCTAGGAACTTTTTTCGTGCGTTCCGGATTGCTAGCTTCCGTTCATAGTTCTGCTACAGATTCGACACGAGGAATCTTTTTATGGTGTTTCTTCTCTATAATTACCATCATATCTTTTATTTCCTTTTCCAGAATGAAGCAGCAATCAGGTACCCAGCTAGTTGGTGCATTATCCGTTCCATCATCAAACCGAGATCCTACGGTCTCAAAACCTGTGAACCAGATCTTGTGGCATTCACGAAGCACTCTATTTGCGCACTCGTATCGATCCGATCGTTTAGCAAAGCTTATGGTGGAGGGCACAGAAGGTCGCGACGAAGTCATTGTATACGGAGCAAGTAGAAAGCCTAAATAAAAGAAGCTACCTCTTGTAAGTGACTTTAGCCCGATCCAGCGCAAAGCGCTTGATCGGGACAGAAGGAGCCAACTTCATTTCAATTAGATACACTCCTCTCTCGCTGGTCGAGACCTTCGGACCTAAAAAATCTTTTTTTCTGTACGCATTCGTCGGAACGAGGAGGGAACACGAGGGAATAGACTGTATTCTCTGGTCCGAGGGAGCGAAATAATCAAAACGAATAGAGCAGATGGTCCAACTACAGAATTTTTTCTTTTTTCTCATTTTCTTGGTTGTGCTTTGTGGCACAGCAGCACCCATACTATTTCAATGGTTGGTAAGTAGAGATATTTCAACAGGTGCTCCTTTTTTTAATGGTACTATAATACCTATTTCTACATCTTTATTACTCGTTCCAGTTCTCATACATTCCAGGGGGTTCATACGCTCTCTGGACGAAGCAAAAAGGATAGTTTCGATAAGAGCAAGACCCCTTCTGTTACCCAACATAATCGAGAGCAGCTCACCTGAAAAAATCCAATATATTTCCTCTTTTCTGGACGAAAAAGCCTTGTCAATTTTTTCCTTTTTTCGGCAATTTTTTCCCCCCCTTCTCGTCAGACAGTCTCCGGCGGCCCTTGTCGGACAGTATTTTGGTTTTGTGATGTCCGACAAAACAAAGTCCGGGACCCTGGCTGACAGTGTCCGGGCCCTGCGGCGGGCCTTGTTGTTGTTTCTCCATTTTACTATTATCAAATTCATGGGGGACTTTTCATATTTAGAATCTTTCTGCGGTGTCCTTTGTTTCTTCCTCTTCCGCACGTTCTTTCTATTGTCTCATCATAGGCGCGATAGGTTAGCGAGGCACAAATTTCCTTTCTTTGTTCTTCACAGGCAGAGAAGACGCGAGCTTATTATATCGTCACTGAGAAGAAATAACTTGAATTGGAGTAGATGTTTTCTTGTTTGCGCTTTACCGAGCGGACCGATGACTGTTGGTCACGACTTTCGAAAAGCTCCCGTTAATATGAAGCTTTCACATGGAGGAGTTTGCATCTTTATTATGGGTGTAATTCTGCCCAACGCAAGAAAGATACAATCTACGGGGAAAACACCTTTGGGTTACGAACTACATATAGGTAAGGTTCGTAGCACTTTGCGAGGTATTGATCAATTACATGGGCCCACTTTTCACTCCATTTGTGGTAATTTAATCATTTATAAACCGTCCCTGACAAACCCATCAATGTTTGAGCATGGCGAATCACGTCCTGCCCTGTTGCAATCCCGGCCTACCGAAGGTGCGAAGCTCTCGACCCACGGTAGAGGCTTTAGCTCTCCACCAACGGGAGAAGGAAACTTCTTTGGTCCGCCGAAGGGCGGAAGGCCAGAAATGGCTGGTGGCTTTCCGCACACTTCTTTACGAAAGAAGGGCTTTACAGTTCTAGAACAGCATAGTTTTTCACATTGGTTGACTATGTTCCCAGAGAAAAGATTCTATTTTTCGAATCAAGAAACGAGCACTACCAAAGTGGCTATACATACCAATCTATTTACGGATCTCTATGCTTTGATCGGAACTGGAAGTTTTGAAACAGGCTGGTATACGACAGTAATTAAGCTCCCTTTTATTTTCCGTATTTGGATAGGGTTCGTTATGGCTTCGTTGGGAGGCTCGCTCAGTCTTTTCCGTAAGCTCACCTTTTACAGATTGGATTGGAATTAAAAATTTCTTGTGGTTATTTTCGTTTCTCGATACTGTGGATTTGGCTGTGTTGGAAAAAAAAAATGTATCTGAATAGATGAATCTACGAATAACCTGGTATTGCGAGAACGATTTTATTATAGATTTTGTTTTACCTAGGACCCCGGTATATATATCTACCACATGCGTAGAAGGAGCCTGCTGCTCGGGAGAAAATTACAGATACAGCGGATATTTCCATTTATGTGGGTCGCGCAAACAAAGATCCTGTATCCTATATTATATCCTTAGGACATAGGGACATAGGTCGCCGGTGCGGAATCATGCCCGTTTTTCGAGAATTCTGTGCACTAAATTTCGCTGTAGAATTTTGATATCGATGAGGTGTCCAATCTTATATAGAGAGAGCAGCATTAGATAGATTTATTACTCTCCCGACATAAACCAGATGGCGGCGGGTTCTACACTCGGTTATGATAATTCCAAGGAGACCACCTCGTATGAGATGAGAGACGCTAAGAAAGGACGCAAGCTCTTTTCTGGAGTGATAGCAAAAAGGCGAAATAAAAAAAATTTTCTTGGTCCGAGCGCCAGCCTGGCCTTATGCCCCATCGGCCTTCAACCAAGCAAAAATCTTTCTTTCTGCTTTCGTCAAACGGGGCGGCCTGGAGTAAAAGGATTCGAACCTTTGTTTCTCGGCATCAAAGGCCGATGCCTTACCACTTGGCTATACTCCAAAAAGCCCATAAATCAACCTTACACAAGAATAAAATCACTCCACGTAGCGCCACTGGCAGGCACATTAGGGAACGGCTGATCACTTCGCGCTCTGCATTTTCTTATTTCGGACGAAGTCCAAACATACCCTTTTTTGTCAGACAAAAAAGTTGTTCCGGAGGCTAGCAAAAAAGGTTTTCAGTTACTAATTTCTTTTATTGTACGGAAAATAACTATAATTTATAATCAATCATATGTATATACTAAAAGCAGCTAGAGCTACATCGGTATTTAAACAACTCTCGCAGGCTCATGCTTTACCCGTCTCATGGTTAATTTTTCGTTCGAGGGCCCCATCCAGTAGTTCCTTACTACTTATATGATCTTTCCCCTGGGATTTGTCCGCACTCCGTACTTCGGTCTAGAAAACAGGCAAAGTTAGTTTGCTTGAGAAGCTTTCTACGCACTTTTCTCTCGAGTGGTGGGCGACCCTATTAAGCACAGATGTTGCGTATAATGTTGAGTTATAATTCTTCAGAGCTAACACTCGATCGTGCTTTACAGAATTTTTGGTAAGTAGAAAAATACGGGAAAAGACGCTCGCATAAGTCCATCATGACTTCGATATTTGTTTCGATCGATATAAGAAATGAGCTGCACCCGGCGGGTAGTCTGGTTATCTCTTCCCACGCCGCTAGTTCATAGCTGAATGATTCTATCGGAGATGAATGACCCGAGAGAAAGACCCTGTACGACGGTAGGTCTACCTCGCTCACCGATGAGCCGGGCTACTGCTCTCCGACCCGTACGGGATAGTGGCCGCCCATCACACAGCTCCCTAACCTGACTTTCTTCGGAGCTTCTTCGTCGAATCCGGAAAGGCATACCTTGGAAGATTGCCTGATAGACTGCGTCAAAGTTGGACTTGCCAAACGGGGAGCGGTTAGTAAGTACATAGGCCCTTCCCCACTTATCACGCGCTTTTCTATTGCTAGGTCCCTTTCAGTTAGGCGGGGTCCCCCACTTCGTACGGTAAATGCATCCATAGCCACTACGTGTGCGTCTCTGGCTTTATTTAGAGGGTCTCACCGTTCTTTACCCGTGCGGCTTGTCTAATCCAGTGGACGCCCTGTAAAAAGGAGATGTCGTTCAGTCCCCCCCTTTTCCCAGTGATATGAGCCACTACATTAGGTCTATCTCTTCCATGATAAGGTTAGGGGGCCGACTCCTCGTCGCGCACCATCCTCGAAAGGCGTATAGTGAACAGCGTACGTTCGCGCGCGCCGCAAAACGAAGGAGGTTAAACGGCCCGGGGTCGGTGGAGTGCCGGAACTCCGATTCGCCAGTACGGATCCCCATCTTCAAACACAGGAGCCGGCTCGCCTCCTGCTATTCGGTCATCCTTTTCGGGATGAGCGAAATCCCGGAGCTTTTTCCATAAGGTCTCCCTCCGTTGCCGAACCCGGCTAAGTGAAATGCCCTAGTACATCCTGAACTTGTACTTTTATCGTGCAGGCAGGACCGGTCGCCCCGGTCAGTGCTAAACCAGGAGGCTCGTACCCCCTTCGCGGAGATAATAATCCTCGCAGCTTATAATATGATTTCTGAATTGAGCGCGCCTCGCGTTATGACTCCACGTAGATTATTCCTTCGCCAATCAAGCAGCATGACTGCTTGATCGCTTCCCCCCTCTGTGCAGTTTCATTCCTTCGCAACTCAAGCACACGATATTAAAATGTTCTGTCTCCCCTGTCGTCAACCATCGTAGATCGTTGATCGAATTGTTATCGGCTGTCGACACCTCATTTTTATATTTGGGCTATTCATTACGAATAAGGATGATTGGAACGTTTTTATCTTTGAGAAAAAACTGACCTATATTTTTGCTTCAGGCTCGTACCTCTGCCCATCCAATATCACATTCATAAGGTAAGCACCTCCTGTCCACTTTGTTCATCAGTGACCCAAAGGCCATACCTGTTGTGCGCGTTGTAATAGTCGTTTCGAAAAAAAAATTTAAATGGCCTTATGCAACGAAAATTTCTACGAAAAAAAGCCCTCTCCCTAAGGTCGAGTGCCCTTCGGCGGGCCCAAGAGATCGAAAAACAATATCCATATATTCTTTTATTTCATTGTAGTGGCTTGACAAGCCGACAATGGCGACAGATCAAGAATATATTGTGTACCATTAAAGGTAAAACTTTATTTAAACCGAAAGAGAAAGGAAAAATAAAAAATATTCTGCCGAACAATCGGGGCCATTGGATTGCACAGCTTGCTTCTAGCGCGGGTCCTACTTGCATCTTGTACTTGACTGAAAAAGCACCAAACAATACATGGGCACAATTGCTGCTACCCCCAGCCTCCTACAGCCAAAATTTAGTTTTATTATATGGACAAGACGGAGGAGCCACTGTTTTCAATCATATGGATATGGAAGAAGCGACTGGTTTAGAAACAACATCGGTATTTCAACAACTTCTTGGTCTCATGTTGTTACCCGGCGCATGTTTTTTGTTTCTGGTTGAACAAGCCAACGGACAGAAGTGATCCATTAACAAACTTCGAGCGCAATGTTTAAATGTTTAACGTTACACCCATTTGACGCTCTATTCGTTATATGAAAGAGAGATGAAGATCTAATAGGGCTACTTGGTCGACGGGGAATAACCAAGTAACGGGGCCTCACTTTGACAATCGGGCCCGTAGGCTTGATTGGCAGAGCTTGGTCGCTTAGTTCATGACGAAAAGCTTTCTGGGTACATGAAACACCAGGTCCTGGAAGATCTCTTCCTTCTTTCTCAGCAATTTCGGCGAAGTTAATCGTAGAGCCAGCCCGAGAACCCGCAGAGCCAAAGAAGCACCTAGTGCCTGTAAAGGCAAAGAAGTATCCTTCCCCGAATTAGCTGGTGAGGTAGCGCTTAGTTAGGCAGGGCTCAAGTCCTAGCCTGGGATAACAATGGGCAGATTTTTCGGTGGCTGAGACGATACATAGTTGTACAAGGTACTATCCGTGTCTTACCATGAGCCGCTTCGGGCGGCGGTTGAATTTATAAAATTTATATAAATGGATTCACTACAGCATAATTGGGGCCACTGTTTTTCTCAGCGCCTTGTATCATTAATCTAGTCTTTATGGTAGCCTGGCGCTACGCGAACGAAGAAAAATATTTTTTTCGCTCCGCATGTTTCTAGCACTCCATCGGCAGGGCCCCAAGGGGACGGACTTCGTTTTGTCGGACACCACAATATTGAAATACTGTCCGACAAAACAAAGGGCTAAAGCCTTTCAGTCCGAAAGGCGGCGACCCGATCGCAGCCTCTAAGCTCTCTGCCTTTTCTTGACAAGCAATCCTCCGCAATTTCACGAAAAACTTTAGAGTATGGTCTACGAAAAAAAGATATATTTTTTTGCGCAAATATATCTTTTTTTTGCATAAATATTCAAGCTAACGGATGAGAGCCGCAGGCAAAATGAAATATATATTTTGTGACAAAATATTTAATTCTTTCGGCGAATAACGGGATTCGAACCCGTGTTTTCAGAGCCACAATCTGCAACTTTAACCCCTAAGTTATATCCGCCCCTATTTATGAATGAGATACTCGCTATCGGATTCGAACCGATATTCCATTAGAAACAGATTTTGAGTCTGCCGTGTTTGCCGTTCCACCAAGCGAGTCTTGGCTTTTATTAGGAATAGATGTAGAAT